CCACTACTGTACGAATAGCATTTCCTGCTGCGGTTTGAGCAGCAAAGGGCGTCCCCCTTCTTGTACCCTTGAATCCACAAGTACCGGCAGAGGACCAAGAAACTACCCGACCCCGTACATCTGTAACAGTCACAATAGTATTATTGAAACTTGCTTGAACATGAATAACCCCCTTTGGTATTCTCCGTGTATTCTTACGTGAACCAATACGTCCATTCTTACGTGAACCAATTCTCGGTATAGTTTTTGCCATTTTTTCATCTCATAAATATGAGTCAGAGATATATGGATATATCCATTTCGTGTCAAAAAGGACCTCTCCCTTTACCTTTTTTACTTTTACATCGGGTGTTTTAACAAGTCTGATTATCCTTGTCTTTGTTTATGTCTTGGGTTGGAACAAATTACTATAATTCGTCCCCGCCTACGGATTAGTCGACATTTTTCACAAATTTTACGAACAGAAGCTCTTATTTTCATATTTGGCATTCCTCATTTTAATTATGAATCTATTTTTTGGAAGAAAATAGGTTTCTTGGAATTTTTCATCTCGAATCATCTTCTCACGAAAGGAATGTTGAAGTTGATAAAAACACCTAATCTTTCGAATCCTTATTGCGAAGTCGATAAATTATACGTCCTCTGGTTGAATCATAACGACTTACTTCAATTTTAACTCTATCGCCTGGTAGTATCCGTATAAAACTACGTCGGATCTTTCCCGAAACATAACCTAGAATCATATCTTGATTATCTAAGCGAATCCGGAACATACCGTTGGGAAGGGATTCAGTAATTAAACCTTCATGAATCCATTTTTGTTCTTTCATTCCAGGTAAAGCCTCCTTGAAGTATCAATTGATGGAGGAGGAACGATATTAGACAACCCGCCCCTTTTCTTTTTGTTTTCACAAATAAGAAGTTTCGGACCCAATTCGTATATTAGAAGGATTACCATATATAACACAAAACTTCTCCACCAATTCGTTCTAGTCGAGCCTCTCGGTCTGTCATTATACCTCGAGAAGTAGAAATAATTACAATTCCCATCCCACCTAAAATTCTAGGAATTCGTTGGTAGTTCGAATAGATTCGGAGACCGGGCCGGCTGATCCGTTTTAAATTTAAAAAATTTCTATAAGACCTTTTCCTATTCCTTCTATGCCGTAGGGTTAAAACCAAAAAATCTTTTTTGGTTTCTTTATGTTTTCTCACGTTTTCGATAAAACCCTCTCGTAAAAGTATTTTAACAATATTTTCAGTGATATTAGTATATGCTATTCGAACCACCCTTTTTCTATCCATATCAGCATTTCGTATAGAAGTTATTATGTCAGCAATAATATCCCTACCCATGGTGAATTAAATTTCTTGGTGCTCCCCAATTTTGATATAATCAACATATTTTTTTTACTTATTTGTTTATGAATTTAAATTTAAATTAAAGGCATATGCGTTATACACAATCTACTAAAAATTATGAATATATTTCTTAATCTCTTTCTTTCAAATACTTTACTATAACCATACGATGGTATTGTCTTGTTTTAGAAGACCTTACAATACCTCCGGAGCTAATGAAACTATTTTAGTAAAATTTAACTGTCTCAATTCCCGGGCAATTGCACCAAAAATTCGAGTTCCTTTGGGGTTTCCTTCTTGGTCAATGACAACCGCAGCATTGTCATCATATCGTATTATCATACCGTTATCACGTTTGAGTTCTTTACAAGTACGTACAATTACAGCTCTGACCACCTCTGATCTTGCTAGGGGCATATTTGGCACTGCGTCTTTGATCACAGCAACAATAACGTCACCGATATGAGCATATCGACGATTGCTAGCTCCTATGATTCGAATACACATCAATTCTCGAGCTCCGCTGTTATCCGCTACATTCAAAAGGGTCTGGGGTTGAATCATATCATTTTTTTAGCTTTCAATGCAAAGCAAAGAGTGAAGAAAAAAAAAAAAAAAGAAATATTGTTTGTCCAAAGAAAGAAACCGGCACCTGTTATTGTTTTTTTATCCCCAAGACCTTTTTCTTTTGATTCTTTTTATCCCGAAATAATGAATTGAGTTCGTATAGGCATTTTGGACGATGCTATTGAAATCGCCCTTCTGGCTATATTTTCTGTTACTCCACCCATTTCATAAAGTATTCGACCTGGTTTAACAACAGCTACCCAATATTCAGGGGATCCTTTCCCCGAACCCATACGTGTTTCTGCGGGTCTTACTGTAACCGGTTTGTCTGGAAATATACGTACCCATATTTTTCCACCGCGGCGTGCATTTCGTGTCATTGCTCGTCGACCTGCTTCTATTTGTCTAGACGTGATCCAAGCAGGTTCAAGTGCCTGAAGAGCGTATTTACCGAAAGAAATATGATTACCTCGATAAGATATTCCCTTCATTCTTCCTCTATGTTGTTTACGGAATCTGGTTCTTTTGGGGTTATAGTTGATGGTTGGTTCTGAATTCCATCTCTACTACA